ACTAATTAATTGCTTTTTTATTGAATCCCATCCGAGCGAGATTCAATTACTTGATACAGAATTCAACTATAGATCCAAGAGATTTTATTCTATTTGATGTTTCATCGAATCATGTGATGAATACATGGAACTTTTATCCGGAACTACACTTAACTATCTATCAATTTTCGATTTTCTATCCTTTCCTTATCTCCTGTCTTAGTCTGAGATAGAGAGAGGCATATCTTACTATAATACTATAATAAAATAATACGTGAATTGATGAGTAAAAGTTGAAGAGAGGTGTTTCCTATTTTTAGCGGTACAAATAAGTTCCTGGGGTATTAGAGCATTACCTCATTAGAATATAATGAAGTAAGGGTTGTTCATCAAAGGTGAGTGAAGAGGAAAATAGATAGGAATCGCGAAAGATAGAAAGCTTTGTGGGATTTAGTCACACCATTAGATTCTATTGACAATTCCAAAAAACTGTTCATACTATGAATGAGCATAGTATGGTGGCGATCCGAGCAGGTATGCCCCCATGGTCAAAAGGTGGATGACATTTCCCTTTCACGGAAGTAGTGGGGATTCGATTTCCCCTGGGGGTAGGGTACTATGAGAGGAAGTTGCTCATGGATTATCAATAAGTTTCGAATTGATTCTTCCTGGGTCGATGCCCGAGTGGTTAATGGGGACGGACTGTAAATTCGTTGGCAATTTGTCTACGCTGGTTCAAATCCAGCTCGGCCCAAAAATTCGCCGATCCATCATGAGATTATTTCCAATTTGATTTGTTCTCCCGAAGCATCTGAAACTAGAAAGAAGTAAAAAAAAAAATAGCTATTATCAATCGATTTGACGCGATTTGACAAACAACCAATAGGATTACTAGCAACCTGTTTCGTTCCCTCTAAAATCAATATTCGCATGGAGATTGATAGTAATATATCACCCCTTTCTCTCTTAGAATACGATGATTCTAGATAGAACTGAACTTGTTTGATTGAATGAAACCGTTCAAAATATGTAGGCCCCACGCCTTATTTATCTGGGATTGTAGTTCAATCGGTCAGAGCACCGCCCTGTCACGGCGGAAGCTGCGGGTTCGAGCCCCGTCAGTCCCGACCTAGAATCTGATGAATCCATCAATTCATCTCTCTATTTTCTGTGAAGAGGGACACGGAGCAGGATCTCCTTCCCGGTGCTGGGTCCTTATTTCTTTTTTGCTTTCCTTTGCCTTTTGGTAATTTCAAGTCATTCAATTTGTACCGTACCGATTGATGGGATGTGGGAGAGACCTATTTAGATTGCTACAATTATTGGTAGCACCCTATTCAATTAAGGATTCCGGGAAATGCCGTACTTGTCTGGGTTTTTCGCTTGCCCCTGATCCATTTTATAGAATAAACATATGTTTTACAGGAGCACAGACACCAATTAGGATTCATATTTTGTTTTTGTACGATACAAAATCAACCCCACTTTCACATAGTTAACCCGGCGGAATGCTTGAAAGGTTCAAAGTACCCCCACTCCCCCTAACTCCGAGTTTCAAGTTTATAGAAAATCAATTTCTAATTGGAAATAATCTATCGCACTCTCAATTCATATTGAATTTTTCATATTATATATCTGTTCTAGGACCGAAAAAGGGGGTATTACTAAAAGAAAGATCAAACAAGGATCTACCAGACTTAGCTTAGTGAGGGAATGGATAATCCTTTTTCTTCCTATTTGAAAGGTCCTATGGAAGAAAGAACAAATTACAAAACAGTCAATTTGTCAAAGTATTGGATCTTTTCTATTGGGATCCGTCCTTATCAAACCTCTTTGTCTTATAAGGAAATTGGGTCATAAAAAACAAAGTTTCGAACGGAATTCCCTCTTTATTTCCATTTCACTTCTACAATATTGATTGGGTTTGTGATCAACGGAAGTGTAAGATAGGTCATATGGTCGTTATATGATTCTATAAAGAAGACGGGGGGGTATAGAAAATAAAAGGAACAAAGAATGAAAAACCAAAGAGGATTCTTGATTGGATCAGGAATTCCATTTTTTATTGCGTATGTATCAAAGATCTTCCTATGTTATACTATTCAATTCTTGATGAAAAATTGATTTGATAGCTGAGATATTGTTATTCATGACATTGATCCAATTTAATACCATCGGGGGGAATTGCATACTATCGAAGTGAGAGACAAAAGATTTAGACTCTCTATGGGATTAGATCCCGAGTTATTATGAAATAAAAAAAAAATGATAAAATCAAATTATGGAAGTAAATATTCTCGCATTTATTGCTACTGCATTGTTCATTCTAATCCCTACGGCTTTTTTACTTATCATTTACGTAAAAACGGTCAGTCAAAAGGATTAATTTGAATCAAGCCCGGCTTCTTAGTCCTTATCAATTGATGGAATAAATGAAAGGAGATTTAAATCTCTAGTCTTAAATGAGCGGACTAGAATCAATAGTTATAGTATATGAAATCCGATAGATAGTATGGTAGAAAGAAATAGATCTATTTCTTTCTACCATACTAAATGTCTATTATTCTATATTCTAGAAAGTGAGACTGATGATTCGGCTGTAGAAATATATATAATATAGGATTCATTTCCTATTGAATATGGATCCATCTATAATATGGATATTCATCCAGGTACATATAAATCAGGTACATAAAAATCACATATGTCTAATGTATATATAAAAAGTCACCCCCAATTCTGACATAATATCCTAAGAATTCGAGTTTTTTGATCCATCCATTTGATTTGTCGTGATTCCAACCAATCCGAGATAACCGAATGTCCGCTTTGACTCTTATGTCTTATATGTCGTGCGTTGCGGCTCTAATTACTCGGTTTCTTATTTTTTCCAATAGGGAGGGACCCAGGGAGCTGTCGAAGAAATCAAATCAATAGAGGAAGGTCTGGGCATATACCGAATAAAATTCTAGAAAAAAAAAGAAAGCGAGTAATCCCCTTTTTCTCAATCAATCTGACAAAGCAAAATGGACCATTAAGAGATGAGTCAAGCAATTCTATGGGAAATTGTTCAGACAGATTGAGAAAAATCGTAGTAGATTCCAACTATTTCTAACGTGTGAACCATGATATGGACTGAGTCAATAAAGCGTAAATTCAATATGATTTCTCATTTCTAAGAGTCTAAATGCTTGAGCAATAAAGAGGGAAACAAATAAAAAAGGGGGCGGGTTTTTACTCATTGTAATATCCATATCTGATTCTGTTAATAGCTAGTGGCTAGAGTTCATCAAAATAGGAACATGGGATGAATTGAAATATTTCAAATATTTCTTTGATTAAAAAGATATTCTTCATATCTTGCATTTCTAATTTGGAAAAAGGATCTCCTTTTTTTTTATTAATTGAAAAAACGCTTTTGGAGAATGATCTATGAAAGAGACTATTGATAAAGTTCGATTACTCAACTCAATTAGCCGTTACTCTAGAGTCCACTTCTTCCCCATACTACGAGTGAAAGGGAAAATGTAAAGACTACCATTAATGCAGCCCAAGCAAGACTTACTATATCCATATGAATTATGTCCCCTATCTCTATCTCTATAGAATATGAAGATATTCTCCCCTTATTGATCACTAATAATAATCAACTCGATCGATGGCGCAGAGGCAAAAAGGAATTCTAACCGAAGGAAGGTTATTGATGAAGCAATCCAATAAATCTACCCATAACAAGTTCTTATACTGAATTTGTTTGATTCCCCGTTTCACTATCTAATTCAAGGCTCAGTCAGTATAGACTACACTATTAATGTAAGTCCTCACAGCCTAGTTCTTCTATACCATAATCCTCCTTCGAATCCTCGTCGCAAGGATTGACAGCCTTTTATAAAATAGAAAAGCCCCTATTCTGAAAATTGAATAAGTATTGGCAGTTCTAAGTTCTAGCCCTTTTCCTCTGCTTTTGCTGGGCAAGAATTGGGTCATTTGTCTGCTATCAAGAAAGGCATTTCGAGTTTTTATTGGTCAGGCGACACCCGGATTTGAACTGGGGAAAAGGGATTTGCAGTCCCCCGCCTTACCGCTCGGCCATGCCGCCAAAACGAAAAATATAGGGAGATTGGCATTTTTTACATTTTTTATTGGATTCGATGAATCCCATTCTCCTTATGCCTTTTCTAATAAATCTCAAAACCCTTTTTCTTTTTTTTGTTTTTTATTGAAAGAGAAAACAGAAAAGCCAAATTTTCTTTTCTGTCACAGAAATTCAAAAGAAAGGAAAATTGGAACCATTAACTATAGACTGTGAATTCATGAAAGTTTTGTTTTTTTTTATCTCAAATAGCCTTTCCTTAGTGTCATAAGACAATAAAATTGAGACACAACCCATCAGTGCCAATTATTTTCACTAATTGAATCCTTTTCACTTACAATAATAACAAGAATTATGTGTATATGTCAACCATATAACAAAAATTATTACGCAGATATACCTAATTAGATATCTTATTTATATATGATATTCCTAGAAAGCGATTAAGGGAATGGCCGTGCTTCCGTTCTTCAAAGACTGTCAATCCTTGCGACGAGGATTCGAAGATTGAATCTATTGAATATCCAATAGAAATTAGGATATATAGCGCGGTTGCCAAAGTAAGTAGAATTTGGATAGGCGATTATAGGGATAGCTAAATAGCTGCGTGTTCTTACTAAATACAGTTCCTCTTGCGCACTCCAATTGGATTCCACGAATTCAACTAAGAAACACACCCTATCTCTTCTCTGCGGATCATTTCTGCCTTTATTGCATTCATAGATAGAGCAGGGATCAAAAATCCTGAGTCCATTTACTTTTTTGGTATCCAGCGGGCTCATAATATCATAATAGATAGAAATAGCATCCCTTTTTCTATTCTATTATTACTTTTCTATTCATCTATACAAGATTCCCTAATATAAGTCTAAGTGGCAGAATTTTTTTTTGTTCGGGAATGTTTTATTTTCTCAAGCCATTTCCATTTATTTCTATCTCTTGCAAATTCAAATTTGAGTAGAAAATTCTCTTTCTTTCTTTCTCCGCTCATATTTTAGATATTCCATATATATATGAAGTTGTTTAAAATAAGATTTTATGTGATTCAGTAAACAGAATATCCAGTCCATCATTGCTAGATCGATCCATATGGTTCGATGAAGAATGAGCCAATGAATGGGATTTTTTTGATAAATAGGAAACAAAAGTAAAGATGCTTCGAGATACAAACGAGGGAATGTCCACAGTACCTGGGTTTAGTCAGATACAATTTGAGGGATTTTGTAGGTTCATCAATCAGGGTTTGATGGAAGAATTTGATAAGTTTCCAAAAATTGAGGATAGAGATCAAGAAATGGAATTTCAATTATTTGTGGAAAGATATCAATTGCAAGAGCCTTTAATAAAAGAAATAGATGCTGTGCATGGATCACTCACATATTGTTCGGAATTATATGTACCCGCAGGCTTAAGTTGGAAAACCGGCAAGGATACGCAAGAACAAAACCTATTTATTGGAAACATTCCTCTCATGAATTCTCTGGGAACCTCTATAGTAAATGGAATATACAGAATAGTGATCAATCAAATAGTGCAAAGTCCCGGTATTTATTACCGTTCAAAATTGGACTATACCGGAATTTCGGTCTATACCGCTACCATAATATCAGATTGGGGAGGAAGATCAGAATTAGAGATTGATAGAAAAGCACGGATATGGGCGCGCGTGAGTAGGAAACAAAAAATATCTATTCTAGTCCCATCATCAGCTATGGGTTCGAATCTAAGAGAAATTCTAGAAAATGTTTGCTACCCAGAAATTTTCGTGTCTTTTCCGAATGATAAGGAGAAAAAAAAAATGGGGTCAAAAGAAAATGCTATTTTGGAATTTTATCAACAATTTGCTTGTGTCGGCGGGGACCCAGTATTTTCTGAGTCCTTATGTAAGGAATTACAAAAGAAATTTTTTCAACAAAGATGTGAATTAGGAAGGGTTGGGCGACGAAATATGAACCGGAGATTGAATCTTGATATACCTCAGAACATTACATTTTTGTTACCACGGGATGTATTGGCAGCTGCGGATCACTTGATCGGAATGAAATTTGGAATGGGTACGCTTGACGATATGAATCACTTGAAAAATAAACGTATTCGTTCTGTAGGGGATCTTTTACAGGATCAATTCGGAGTGGCTATGGTTCGTTTAGAATATGCGGTTCGAAAAACTCTAGGTGGAGCAATTAAGCAAAAAAGGATACCAACTCCTCATTATTTGGTAACTTCAACTCTATTAACAACCACTTATGAATCCTTTTTTGGCCTACACCCCCTATCTCAAGTTTTTGATCAAACAAATCCATTGACACAAATAGTTCATGGGCGAAAATTCAGTTATTTGGGTCCTGGGGGGTTGACAGGGCGAACTGCTAGTTTTCGGATACGAGACATCCATCCTAGTAACTATGGGCGTATTTGCCCAATTGATACATCTGAAGGAATCAATGTTGGACTCGTTGGATCCTTAGCAATTCATGCGAGGCTTGGTCATTGGGGATCTTTAGAAAGACCGTTTTATGAAATTTCTGAGAGATCAAAAAAGGGGCGGGTGCTTTATTTATCCCCAAGTCTGGATGAATACTATATGGTAACGTCAGGAAATTCTTTAGCAGTAAATCGTGGTATTACGGAAGAGCAGGGTGTTCCGGCTCGATACCGTCAAGAATTCCTGACTATTGCATGGGAAGAGATTCAGCTTCGAAGCATTTTTCCCTTCCAATATTTTTCTATTGGAGCCTCCCTCATTCCTTTTGTCGAGCACAATGATGCGAATCGGGCTTTAATGAGTTCTAATATGCAACGTCAAGCAGTTCCGCTTTCTCGATCCGAGAAGTGCATTGTTGGAACTGGGTTAGAAGGCCATGTGGCTCTAGATTCGGGGGTTTCCGTTATAGCCGAACACGGGGGAAAGGTCATTTATGCCAATACTGACAAGATCATTTTATCAGGTAATGGAGACACTCTAAGCATTCCCTTGCTTAGGTATCAACGTTCCAACAAAAATACTTGTATGCATCAAAAAACCCGGGTTCCGCGGGGTAAATGCATTAAAAAAGGACAAATTTTAGCGGAGGGTACTGCTACAACTGGCGGCGAACTCGCTTTAGGAAAAAATATATTAGTGGCTTATATGCCCTGGGAGGGCTACAATTTTGAGGATGCAGTACTCATTAGCGAACGTCTGGTATATGCAGATATTTATACTTCTTTTCATATACGGAAATATGAAATTCAGATTCATGTGACAAGCCAAGGTCCCGAAAGAATCACTAATGACATACCGTACTTAGAGGCCCATTTACTTCGCAATTTAGATAAAAGTGGAATTGTGATGCTGGGCTCTTGGGTAGAAACGGGCGATGTTTTAGTAGGCAAATTAACGCCGCAGATGGCGAAAGAATCCTCATCTGCCCCGGAAGCTAGATTATTACGAGCCATACTTGGTATTCCGGTATCCACCACAAAGGAAACGTGTCTAAAATTACCCATAGGTAGCAGAGGTCGAGTTATTGATGTGAGATGGGTCCATAAAAAAGGGGGTTACAGTTATAATCCAGAAACGATTCGTGTATATATTTCACAGAAACGTGCAATCAAAGTAGGTGATAAAGTAGCAGGAAGGCATGGGAATAAAGGTATCATTTCCAAAATTTTGCCTATACAAGATATGCCCTATCTGCAAGATGGAACACCTGTTGATATGGTCTTCAATCCATTAGGAGTACCTTCACGAATGAATGTAGGGCAGATATTTGAGTGTTCGCTCGGGTTAGCGGGGGATCTGCTAGACAGACATTATCGAATAGCGCCCTTTGATGAGAGATATGAGCAAGAGGCTTCGAGAAAACTCGTGTTTTCTGAATTATATGAAGCCGGTAAGCGAACAGCGAATCCATGGGTATTTGAACCCGAATATCCGGGAAAAAGCAGAATATTTGATGGAAGAACGGGGGATCCTTTCGAACAACCTGTTTTAATAGGAAAGGCCTATATCTTGAAATTAATTCATCAAGTTGATGATAAAATCCATGGGCGTTCCACTGGAAAGTACGCGCTTGTTACACAACAAGCTCTTAGAGGAAGAGCCAAACAAGGGGGACAGCGGGTAGGAGAAATGGAAGTTTGGGCTCTAGAGGGATTTGGTGTTGCTCATATCTTACAAGAGATGCTTACTTATAAATCTGATCATGTTCGAGCTCGTCAGGAAGTACTTGATACTACGATCAATGGAGGAAGGATAGCTAAGCCAGAGAAGGATGCTCCAGAATCTTTTCGATTGCTAGTTCGAGAACTACGATCTTTGGCTCTAGAAATGAACCATTTCCTTGTATCTGAGAAGAACTTCCAGATTAATAGGAAGGAAGTTTGATTGGAATGAATCAGAATTTTTCTTCTATGATCGACCGATATAAACATCAACAACTTCGAATTGGATCAGTTTCTCCTCAACAAATAATTGCCTGGGCTAATAAAATCCTACCTAATGGAGAGGTGGTTGGAGAGGTGACAAAACCCCATACTTATCATTACAAAACCAATAAACCGGAAAAGGATGGATTGTTTTGTGAAAGAATTTTTGGGCCTATAAAAAGTGGAATTTGTGCTTGTGGAAATTATCGAGTAATCAGAGATACAAAAAAAGAACCGAAATTTTGCGAACAATGTGGAGTCGAGTTTGTTCATACTCGGGTACGACGATATCAAATGGGATACATTAAACTGGCATGCCCAGTAACTCATGTGTGGTATTTGAAACGTCTTCCTAGTTATATCGCGAATCTTTTAGATAAACCGCTTAAAGAATTAGAGGGCCTCGTATACTGCGATGTGTGATTTGATCGAAATTTTGATTTTACAGATTCGGAATAAGAAACTGTCATCCCGTTCAATCTCATTGGGATGCCCCAGCTCTGACATGTCTCTTGGGAGGAGCAGCATGAAACTCAGAATCCTATTATGGGTGTATTCAATACTCTCAAAATAAGGGGAATTGATCTATGGTTGATTCCATAACAGATAAATAGGAATTGCTAGTTGTACCTCGTTAAAAAGACTTCTTTACGTGGAATTAATCATTCCATATAGAAAGAATTTCTCTTCAAGTAAACAAATATGGCATGGTTGCGAAAGCCTATCTATCGCATATAGGCTTTAAATCATGACATAACCGTCGAGGTTAAGTAGGGACCTAAAAGATCGAACAGAACGATACATAGACAAGTAAATTCCTTCTGAGTTCCGAGGTATTCTTTTAAGAAGGGGATTCCTCATTCGAAGGGAAGTAGACTACTCAATAATTTCCCATTTCATTTATGTCCTAAATTGCCGAATCAGGAATTCATAAAATAGAAATAAAAAGGAAGGATGTATTAATGAAATGTTGGTTGGTCCTCACCGGAAACTTGAGTAAGGAGTAGATCTTGTTGGGGTTTTCTAGAAAAAAAAAATGGGAAAGCGAGAGCCCCCCTTTATCGTTATTTGGCGTAACTACTTGAGCCGGATGAGAGGAAACCCTCACGTCCGATTTTGAAGGGGGGGAAATCCTATAGGAACCTATCCCAATTTTTCCTTTGCGAGGCCTGTTGCTAAAAAACCCACTTTCTTACGATTACGAGGTTCATTCGAATACGAAATACAATCTTGGAAATACAGCATCCCACCTTTTTTTACTACTCAAGGTTTCGATAGATTTCGAAATAGAGAAATCTCGACTGGGGCAGGTGCTATCAGAGAACAATTAGCCGATCTGGATTTGGGACTTATTAGAGATTCTTCATTGGTCGAATGGAAAGACTTAGGGGGCGAAGGGCCCGCCGGTAATGAATGGAAAGAGAGAAAAATTGGAAGAAGAAAGGTTTTTTTGGTTAGACGCATGGAATTAGCTAAGCATTTTATTCGAACAAATGTAGAACCAGAACGGATGGTTTT